CACTCCGGTACTCTATGTAAAATTCCCTCCAAAAAGAAAATAGAGGCGAAAGATACCAAAGCGGTCTTGTATCAGACTGCCTGTCTTCTTGTAGTTGGATCCCCAAGTTTTTGGAATGCTCCAAACTCTACTTGAGCATCCAAATCTGGGTCAATACCAGCAAAAACATCTCTGAACAAGGTTCTAGCACCATGCCAAATGTGTCCGAAGAAGAAGAGCAAAGCAAACGAAGCATGCCCAAAAGTAAACCAACCCCTTGGACTGCTACGAAAAACACCATCGGATTTCAAAGTCGCACGATCTAATTCAAAAATTTCACCCAATTGAGCGCGTCTAGCATATTTTTTCACAGTAGCAGGATCGCTATAACTGACTCCATTGAGTTCGCCGCCATAGAACTCAACGGTTACACCTACTTGTTCAACACTATACTTCGATTCTGCCCTTCTAAAAGGAACATCAGCTCTAACAATTCCGTCGCCGTCTACCAAAACGACTGGAAATGTTTCAAAAAAAGTGGGCATACGACGTACAAAAAGCTCACGCCCCTCTTTATCTCTAAAGATAGGGTGTCCTAACCATCCAACCGCTATTCCATCTCCGTTATCCATTGAGCCTGCCCTGAATAATCCTCCTTTTGCCGGATTATTGCCGATATAATCATAAAAGGCTAATTTTTCAGGAATTTTAGACCAGGCTTCTGATAAACTTTGATTTCCTGCTAGCCCGGCGCTAACTCGTCGATATATCTCTTGCTGGAAGTAACCCTGATCCCATTGATAACGAGTGGGACCAAATAATTCGATGGGGGTAGTTGCTGAACCATACCACATAGTTCCAGCAACAACAAAAGCTGCAAAAAAGACAGCCGCGATACTACTGGAGAGTACGGTTTCAATATTTCCCATACGTAATCCTTTATATAGACGTTGTGGCGGTCGAACGCTAAGATGGAATAGACCCGCTAATATGCCCAATGTACCTGCTGCAATATGATGAGAAGCTATTCCTCCCGGAACAAAAGGATCAAAACCTTCCACGCCCCACGACGGATTTACAGGTTGTACTTTTCCCGTTAGTCCATAAGGATCGGACACCCATATTCCAGGACCGTACAGGCCTGTTACATGAAATGCACCAAAACCAAAGCAAGCCACCCCGGAGAGAAATAAATGAATTCCAAAGATCTTGGGCAAATCCAAAGAAGGTTTTCCTGTACGTTCATCAGAAAATATTTCTAGATCCCAATAGACCCAATGCCAGATAGCTGCCAAAAAGCATAAGCCAGAAAACACAATATGTGCCCCAGCTACACCTTCGTAACTCCAAATCCCCGGATTCGTTACAGTCCCTCCTGTGATACTCCAACCTCCCCATGAATTGGTTATTCCTAAACGAGTCATGAAGGGTATAACGAACATACCCTGCCTCCACATTGGATCAAGAACAGGGTCAGAAGGATCAAAAACTGCTAATTCATACAGAGCCATTGAGCCCGCCCAACCAGCAACCAGAGCTGTATGCATTATATGAACGGAAAGCAACCGGCCGGGATCATTCAATACAACGGTATGAACACGATACCAAGGCAAACCCATGGAAAATACCCCTTTATCAAAGAAAAATAGACACTACGTAACTTTATTGCATTGGAAAAGACTATACTATGACTATCCTATGGACTTCCCTTGTTCAATGGATTATTTCCTAACAAGGGTTAGGTTAATATTTATTCTATATTCTATTCTGTTCGTAATAATGGAAGAATTCTGTTCGTAAGAACAAAGAGAAGCAGATTTATTTTATACTCGATAAGTACCAATACGCAATGGTGGATTGATACCATTTTCTATGAGTAAATGCGTCCATCCTTATTTATCATTAGAAAGACCTATTCGTAAAAATTTTCCTTTATTTATTTTGTCTTTCTTTCTGAATTTTTCTAATCTATGGATAAAATAAATATGATAAAGCCAATATTATAAAGACAATAAAACCATATTGTTACGTTTCCACATCAAAGTGAAATATAGTATTTAGTTATTTTTTCTTTCAATTCATGCCTATTGGTGTTCCAAAAGTACCTTTCCGAAGTCCTGGAGAGGAAGATGCATCTTGGGTTGACGTATAGTGCGACTTGTCAGATATATTGGGTCATATGGGATTTCCCCGTTCTCTCCCCCGATCGAGATATCCTCCGTTTCGCCCAAGAAAGAGAAATTGAATCATCAAAAAATTGGAGCGTGAAGTGCAATTAGATGCATTGTTTGGGGGAATTCATAGTACTATTATCAATTAGAATAATTTATGGTTGGCTTTGGTTGGACTCAAAAAATGAAGTATCCAGGCTCCGTTTAGAAAAAACCCAATTGGTAATATATCTATGATTACTACGTGTATCATAAATGATTCCTGTTTGTTATTTGTAAAGTCATAACAAAAAGAAATGGTGATGGGAAGATTTGTCCTATATGTGCAAATCCAAATCGGGCGGATCTTT